ATATAATTAATATTTTATATAATTGATATTAAATCGTTGAAATCTATTGAAGAATATGAAGTGTATAATTATTAAAAAATTTTTCTATTATTGATTCTTTTCAATATAGTTGCTATTGACAAATCAATGTGATATGTTTTATTTTATTATTAAAATCAGTTTTATTTTCTTCCTCTAGATCAATATCAAAAAAAAAGGAGCAATATGCTAATAAACCCAGGATAATTAAATTATCCTGGCACAACGTGCAAAAGAAATGTGTCTTGACTTGAAGAGATGAGAGCCCATGTTGAAGTTATTTTTACTATGAGTTCGGAAGAACTTGAGATATTTTTCCAATACCTTCATAATATAGAAGGTACTCTCTATGAACGGGGTACTGTACCTTTAGATACTTAGCAGCTAGAAGATTCTCTCTCAATAATTGAGGAGAATTACTTCTCCTCTCTCTCCAGAACCGAGAGAGATTTAATATTGAGAACGAGAACTTACTAATGAGAACGTGTCTATTATATACATAGACCATCTCGAATATGAACTAAACGAAATGATATGGAGATATCATTTCTTTTTTTACCTAAAAGATTTTTCAATATTGCTTTCCCATTGTATCTGTTTTTATGGATTTCTTTGACCTAGATTTTATGGACTCTGTATCTATTTAGAAAGAAATGGTAGAATATACCATTTCTTTTGAGTTAGGGTCCTTGGTACTTGGTACACGTCATGATCTAACCTTCACTTAGTTAATTATTATTCAAGGTTTCAAGACTTTTTGTTACAGTTACAGACCATCATACGGAATTTGAAAAATATTATTTATTCTTAAATAATCATATTATGATTATAGATCCATTCGATTGCATATTAGAACAATACAAGTTATTCTATTTCAAATCTTATAATAGAAAAATTGAAATAATATTTTTTTTTCTTAATTCTAGGATATTTGATATCCTAGAATATTTAATTCACTCATCTTAGGAAGAAAAAAAGAAATATATTTTTATATAATAAATATTTTTAGAAAATTAATATATTTTCTATTTTATTTATATATAAATATAAAATGAATATATTCATATAATAAAAATAATAAAAAAAATATCTTCGTATAATAAAATTTATATATTCATATTTTAATAAAAAATAAGGAAATTTTATGATTTTTCAAACATTCCAAAAATATATTATTCAATCATATTCAAAGTGTTGCTTTGCTGGTAAAAAGCAACACAAAAAAATTCGAATTCTAATAAGTCCTCTCTTTGTGGAAAAAGAGAGACCTATTAACGGTGGGGATCCAGAAGAGTCTGAAAAAGACTACTTTGCAAGAAAAAAAAGATTGCTAAGCCATAATTTAATTCTAGGGGACTTACTTTAGGAATATTCAAATAGGAATTGAGCATTTGCTTTCTTTTAGTAGCAATGATACTTATACTAAGGATTTTGTTTTATATTTGTTAGTCGATTTTTATAAGCAAATTTACTTTATAGAAGGAAATCCTATAGAAAAAGATATATCCTATTGCATTTCATGTTGGGAATGGGAAAAGCTCCCTTTAGATGAAACCCTCCGTGCTGAATTTGTCCATTTAAAAATGTGCAAATTCATTCGTTCTTACAACTTATTAGGAAATCCGAAAAAACAGATTTCAGGCCCACTTTTTCGATTTTTTTTGATGGAAATAGATGAGATTTTATCTATGAAATGTCTAAAAAAATATAAGCTCTAGCTTATGGGAATCTCTCGTATCCTAAGCTAAAACCGAACGAGCAATTCCAAGTCCTGAAACCAAATTTACTTTCATATCTTTACTTGTCTTTTTTTTTTACGTAATTTTGTACTTTATATTTCCTTTGTTGTTAGGATAATTTTCCCGAGGGATAATCAAAAATATTATATAGGGGATTGCTGATTATGCCTAGATCGCGTATAAATGGTAATTTTATAGATAAGACCTTTTCAATTGTAGCCAATATCTTGTTGGGAATAATTCCAACAACTTCAGGAGAAAAAAAGGCATTTACCTATTACAGAGATGGTGCGATTTGATTATTTTTTATTAGTTTTTTTAGCCTGTATGTAGTTAAGTCTTAAAATAAAAACGTGTTATGGGATAGAAAAAACCTAGTAATGAAAAGAAACCTGCGCTTGGTGAAGGTGAAGTTTGTGGGGGTAGAACAATCAATTCCTTCTGTCGTGTATCCTCGATTGATGCAATCTCAGATGCTTCAATTATTTATTTGAGCATTAAGCGAAAGATTAGACCTCTAGGTCTATTCGTAGGGTCTCTACTAAATACCATAATATTAAGTATAGGAAAAAAGCACTACATTTAGAAATCAACAAAACAAAAACTTTGTTTGAAATACCCCTTTTCCTTATAGGTATTGGGACTAACAAGAATGGTTGGGACAACAAACATCCATTTCATTCGTACTTTGGATACCCATATAATCATCAAAGATCGTTGAAGTGATTCATTCTTAGAAAAAAAAAGCGTTAAGAACAAAGAAATTATTGGAGTTATTTTTTTTTACCTACTACTAATATGTAATATAATCGGTTGATGTTAACAAAAAACCTCTGATGAGAAGGTTTACTAGAGATTTCTTGTAAAAATACTAGCTTCTTTCGAGTTCATAAAAAGATGAGAATGGTTGGATTGAAATTCCTTTCAAATATTTTTTTATTCCATATTATGGACAGAAAGTAGGAGCCGTATGAAATGAAAATATCATGTACGGTTCTGGAACGGAGATCTTTTTAATAGAATGAACCACCGTAACGAATGTTGGCTCAATCCGAAGGAAATTATGCAGAAGCTTTACAGAATTATTATGAAGCTACGCGACCAGAAATGGATCCTTATGACCGAAGTTATATACTTTACAACATAGGCCTTATACACACAAGCAATGGAGAACATACAAAAGCTTTGGAATATTATTTTCGAGCACTAGAACGAAATCCTTTTTTACCACAAGCTTTTAATAATATGGCTGTGATTTGTCATTACGTGCGACTATCTTTACTATAGAAAAAAAGAAATTAGCTAGTAGATACTAGAAAAAATAGGATTTATACATAGAAATCGTCAAAAACAACGATTTTTTTAAGCTGTAGGAATTAAAGAGACTTCAAAATAAAATAAAGAGACTTTATTAGAATTAAAATAGGAAGAAAAAAAACATAGCCTCTACTTCTATGGATAAAAAATAAAATGGATAGAGAAAGCACCGTAAAGATCATTTAGCGAGCTATTGTGTCGATAAAGTTAATAACTGCTTACTTATGCCATAATAGGAGACATTAAGTTAGAAATCCACTTATGTAATAGAGTTGATCTGCTAAGATATGAAGCAGCGGTGTAGCATTAGATCCCAAAGATAGTAAGTTCTTTTTCTTATTGATTGAGAAAAGTCTTTTTCAAAGATTCTATAGCGATTTCCTATTAAAAAGGAGATAGTTACCTTTCAGAAAATTCTAAAAATATATGATTTTTATCTGTTTGATTCTTCTGAAGGTGGGAAGAAAAGAAAAAACTAATTTCTTATTAAGAAAATTAGAGTTTGAAACTTACTGTAATCAACTGATTTTTTGTTTTTTTATGATTAACCTTATCATAGAAAAAATAAAGAGAAATTGAATTAGCCAATATAGAAGAAATAAGGATAGAAAAAAAAAGAATAGATTAGTGAGCCGTATGAGGTAGGAAACTCTCAAGTACAGTTCTAAAGGAAAGAACTTTCTATTCCGACCGGGGAGAACAGGCCATTCTAGAGGGGGATTCTGAAATTGCAGAAGTTTGGTCCAATCAAGCTGCTGAGTATTGGAAACAAGCTATTGCGCTCACTCCAAGTAATTATATTGAAGCACGTAATTGGTTGAAGATCACGAAACGTTTCGAACTTGAATAAGAAAAGATTACTCTATTTTTTTATTTTGAATTTACATTCAATTCAAAAATACATAAAAAGGAGAAAGAAATATTTTTTTAATAAAAAAAACAAAGAAATGTTAGAGAGAAGAGTTTTGAGTTAATAAAACTAAGGAAATTGACTCAACAACAAGTTTTTTGGAAACTCTGTTGCAAACTTTTGATTTCATAATAGCTATTCTACGGAATTTGAAAAATTTTATTCTTAAGTTCAAATTGTTCTGGGTTATCTTTCTGGCAATATACGTCGTAATCGTATACGTGTGTTACTGGAGATAGAGTCAAGATACAAATTAAGTGAATTTGATTCACAAATTTTTTATTGAATTCCCAGTTCTTAATTAATATAAACTATATATTGGTTGAACCAATGACTATTCATGATTCCATATTGAATCAATTTCACACTTTTTAAAAATATAAAAGACTGTTATGATAAAACTTCGTTTGAGACGATGTGGTAAAAAGCAACGTGCGACTTGAAGGACATAATTTTCTGTGGATTTTTACATCCATCGTTTTCTTTCTATAGTAATGAAAATGCTCTTGGCTCGACATAATTTGTTCTGTTCAAAAACAAATTTCTAATTTGTATTAGGTTGTCCGTAAACAGTACATGATGAAGCTCGAGATTTGATTTTTTTATCAAACAAGGGAAAGAATCTAGGGTTAGTGAGAATTAAATTAATTCTAATTAATTTAGACCAATTTTGCAAGTATATTCTTAGTATCAAAATCATAAAAAAATCCAATTTGAACAAGAAAAAAAATAGAAAGTGAAATTGTTGGAAACTTGTAAAACTATTCTAATTTTAAGGTGGAAGGGGAATGAATCCTTCGTATTTATTTTATAAAGAAGGAAATCACAAAGAAGGGGTGTTGCTTTCCCTTTGAAAGGAATAAAGGTCTCCAAAATAATTTCTAAACCTAAAGATTCCAAAAAGAAAAAAGAAAGGATTCCGGAACAAGAAAATACTTTTTTTAAATATCTTAACTTAACACTGTAATTGGATCAAATTGAAAAATCTAAAAAGGTTAGAGATAAGACAAACAAAAGAGTTTAGAGACAGCTCAAGAAATTGTTTCATAAGGTTTTATTTTCCTTTCAACTTTCTAAAAATTTTTTATTTAACTTGAGTCATGAGTAAAAAAAAAATATTATGATATTTTTTTATATAACGAAGAAGAAAAAGGACTCTATTTGAATTATAGTATAATTCATGATTTTCTGAGTCCATTTTGTATTCTATACAGAAATTTGAATCATTTTTCTTGAGCCGTATGAGGTGAAAATCTCATATACGTTTCTAGGGGGCTTTTTTTATATCTATCCCAATGAGCTATCTATCGAATCATTGCAATTGATGCTCGATCCCGAAGAGAAGGAAGAGATCTTGGAAAAGTAGGTTTTTATGATCCAATAAATAAAAAAACTTATTTAAATGTTTCTGCTATTCTATTTTTTCTTGAAAAAGGTGCTCAACCTACAAAGACTGTTCATGATATATTAAGAAGGACAGAATTTTTTAAAGAAAGAAGTTTGAGTTAATCAAACCAAGGAAAGAACGAAATTAAAAATCTAAAAATAGATACCATTTAAGTAGGAAAGAAGGACTAGTATCTGTAAATTACATTATTTTTTTTCAATTGATAGGAGAATGGGATATCATTCAATTTTTTTCTATCCTATACAAGAACTTTTTGTTTTTGTATAGGATACATCAAAATTTTTTGGTATCCTAAATATGGGAAGAAGAGCAAGAATCGTGGTTGGAATGATTATAGTAGCAAAAGCTATAGGAATCCCTATTTGATATATTGGAGTAGTTCGTTTTGTTATTGATTGACCCTAGTCGGGAAAATAATAATTGAGAGATTGGAGGCTTTATGCCAATCGGAATACCAAAATTCCCTGTGACTCGTTCTGAGGAGACAGTTTTCGTTACTTTATCTGAACTACTTCAGGAAGAAAGAATCCTTTTTCTATGCAGAAATATAGAATTCCCTTTTGTGAATGAGCTTATTGCTCTCATACTATTAATGGATCTCGAAGAGGAAAGTAATATTTATATATATATAAACTCTCATGGTGGAGGGGCACTATCAGCAATGGCCCTTTATGATACTATGCAAATTTCAGATTCTGACGTTTGTACAATGAATCTAGGATTAGTTGCATCAGCGGCATCTTTGATTCTGGTTGGAGGAGCAATTCCTAAACGGGTAGCATTTCCTCTCGCTAGGGTTATGATTCACCAACCTTCGACTGGCTATTTTTCTGGAACTACAGAGAAAATTCTAGTGGAAACAGAAAAAATTCTAGAATTTCGTAACACAATTGCGGAGATTTATGCACAAAAAACTGGTCAACCTATAAATGTTATACAGAATGATTTGGAAAGGGATACTTTTATGTCCGCAAAAGAAGCTCAAGATTATCATATTATCGATCGCATAGCAGTTACAAAAAATTGGAAAATATAATCCGATCTGAGTTCTTTTTCTCAATTGATAGGAGAATAGGATATCATTCAATTTTTTTCTATCCTATACAAGAACTTTTTGTTTTTGTATAGGATACATCAAAAATTTTTGGTATCCTAAATATGGAAAGAAGAGCAAGAATCTTGGTTGGAAAGGTTATAGTAGCAAAAGCCGTTGGAATCGCTATTTGATATATTGGATACTTCGCTTTGTTATTGATTGACCCTAGTCGGAAAAAAGAATAACTTAACTAAGAGGTTTGAAAAATTTATGTCGATCGGAACACCAAAAGTGCCTGTGGTTCGTTCTGGGGAAACAGTTTTCGTTACTTTATTTGAACTACTTCAGGAAGAAAGAATCCTTTTTCTATGCAGAAAAGTAAAATTCCCTTTGGTGAATCAGCTTATTGCTCTCATACTATTAATAGATTATCAAGAAATTGATCCTGAAGATGAAGATGAAAGGAATCCTTGTATTTCTTTACTTATAAACTCTCAGGGTGGAGCGGTACTACCAGCAATAGCCCTTTATGATACTATGCAAGTTTCAAGTTATAGTGTGTCCACAATGAATCTAGGATTAGCTGCATCAGCGGCATCTTTGATTCTGGTCGGAGGAACAATTCGTACACGGCTAACATTCCCTCATGCTAAGGTTATGATTCACCAACCTTCGACTGGCTCTGTCCGTGGAAATCTAGACAAAATCTTAGTGGAAGCAGAAGAAATGTTTGAACTTCGGAACACAATTGCGGAGATTTATGCACAAAATACTGGTCAACCTATAAATGTTATACAGAATGATCTGGAAAGGGATACTTTTATGTCCGCAACCGAAGCTCAAGATTATGGTATTATCGATCATATAGTAACAAATCGATATCGTGTAGATTAATTAATAATTAAAAAAGATCTTTTTATTTTATGATCTGAATTTTTTTTCTTAATTGATAGGAGAATGGGATATCATTCAATTTTTTCTATCCTATACAAGAACTTTTTGTTTTTGTATAGGATACATCAAAATTTTTTGGTATCCTAAATATGGGAAGAAGAACAAGAATCGTGGTTGGTAGGAGGTAGGGGAGAGTTATAGTAGCAAAAGTTATAGGAATCAATATTTGATATATTGGAGTAGTTCGTTTTGTTATTGATTGACCCTAGTCGGGAAAATAATAATTGAGAGATTGGAGGATTTATGCCGATCGGAACCCCAAAAATACCTTATAGTTTTCATGATGAAATACCTTATAGTCATCATGAGGAAACGGATGAGAAAACAGTATTTCTTACTATACAAGAAACGTTGTACAATGAGAGAATCCTTTTTTTAGGCAAAAATATGGAATTCTCTTTGGTGAATAACATTATTGCTTTGTTGCTATATCTGAGTGGGGAAGATGACACTGATATACATTTATTTATAAACTCTCACGGTGGAGAGGCACTATCAGCAATATCTCTTTATGATAGTATTCAATTCTTATATTGTGATGTATCTACAGTAGCTCTAGGTTTAGTTGCATCAACGGCATCTTTGATTCTGGTCGGAGGAACAAGGTCTAAACGGATAGCATTTCCTCACGCTAGAATTATGATTCACCAACCTTGTACTGGCTATTTTTGTGGAAATCCACGGAAAATGCAAGTAGAAGCAGAAGAATTGCTTGAACTTCGTAACACAATTGCGGAAATTTATGCACAAAATACTGGTCAACCTATAAATGTTATACAGAATGATCTGGAAAGAGATACTTTTATGTCTGCAACCGAAGCTAAAGATTTTGGTATTATTGATAATATAGCAATTGAAAAATTTAGATAGTAATTCATAAAAAATAAAAACTTTTTCCTTGATGATCTAAGTTTTTTTCTCAATTAATAGGAGAATGATAATGATATATCATTCAATTTTTTTCTATCCTATACAAGAACTTTTTGTTTTTGTATAGGATACATCAAAATTTTTTGGTATCTTAAATATGGAAAGAAGAGCAAGAATCTTGGTTGGAAAGGTTATAGTAGCAAAAGTCGTTGGAATCGCTATTTGATATATTGGATACTTCGCTTTGTTATTGATTGACCCTAGTCGGAAAAAAGAATAACTTAACTAAGAGGTTTGAAAAATTTATGTCGATCGGAACACCAAAAGTGCCTGTGGTTCGTTCTGGGGAAACAGTTTTCGTTACTTTATTTGAACTACTTCAGGAAGAAAGAATCCTTTTTCTATGCAGAAAAGTAAAATTCCCTTTGGTGAATCAGCTTATTGCTCTCATACTATTAATAGATTATCAAGAAATTGATCCTGAAGATGAAGATGAAAGGAATCCTTGTATTTCTTTACTTATAAACTCTCAGGGTGGAGCGGTACTACCAGCAATAGCCCTTTATGATACTATGCAAGTTTCAAGTTATAGTGTGTCCACAATGAATCTAGGATTAGCTGCATCAGCGGCATCTTTGATTCTGGTCGGAGGAACAATTCGTACACGGCTAACATTCCCTCATGCTAAGGTTATGATTCACCAACCTTCGACTGGCTCTGTCCGTGGAAATCTAGACAAAATCTTAGTGGAAGCAGAAGAAATGTTTGAACTTCGGAACACAATTGCGGAGATTTATGCACAAAATACTGGTCAACCTATAAATGTTATACAGAATGATCTGGAAAGGGATACTTTTATGTCCGCAACCGAAGCTCAAGATTATGGTATTATCGATCATATAGTAACAAATCGATATCGTGTAGATTAATTAATAATTAAAAAAGATCTTTTTATTTTATGATCTGAGTTCTTTTTATCAATTATTTCTATTGAATTCAATACTCAAAAGAAATAATTGATAAAAAGAACATTTGGTTAAGATCAATCTAAACCAAATCTTTTTATTCTATCTAGATATACATAGAATATGCCAACTATTAAACAACTTCTTAGAAACAGACGACAGCAAAAAAAAAATGTTAAGAAATCTCCTGCTCTTAAAGGATGTCCTCAGCGTCGAGGAACATGTACTAGGGTGTATGTGCGACTCGTTCAGATCATGAGTTCGAACAGATGAGAGAATTTTTCCAGTATCAACGATCAATACTGATAAATAGGATAGTAATAAAAAAGTATAGAATATAATATACCTATTAATTCTATAGAATCTCAAATTTATGGTTTTCATTGGTAAAAATCCAATCATTCTCGATTTGAAAAAAGAATCAATTCTCCATTGGTAATAAAAGATTATCCATTAAGCGGAGGAAAGAGCATTATAGAAAGCATGCTCCCTTTTTGATTGAAAGAACGGACTCATAGGGTCAGCTATCTAGCTAACTTTTCTAATTAAATACCGTCACTGTATGGATAACTCTTAGTGTGAGAAGGGCTATTACTTTCTAATTAATAGGTAGAGCCAAAGAATATGAACTATACAAGTTCATAAAATCCTTTGTTTGATTAAATGAAAAAAGAAGCTCCGGTGCATAGAGAGGACCTCACCGTTTGAGAGGTAACCATAGAAACGATGGAACCCACTATTTTTTTTTGAATATAGAAAATTTGAAGAATGGGAAGAAGAATAAGAATCGTGGTTGGGAAGGTTATAGTAGCAAAAGCCATTGGAATCGCTATTTGATATATTGGAATAGTTCGTTTTGTTATTGATTGACCCTAGTCGGAAAAAAGAATAACTGAAAGAAAAGAAAACTAATCCGTTAGTTATTTTATTCAATAAGATTGAATTTTTTTCAATGAGCAGAGTGAGACGCGGATATATAGCTCGAAGACGTCGAAAAAAAAATCGTTCCCTCGTATCAGGTTTTAGAGGAGCTCATTCAAGACATACTCGAATGATTATTCAACAGAAAATGAGAAGTTTATATTACTCTTATCGAGACAGAGGCAGGAAAAAGAGGTATTTTCGTCGTTTATGGATCACTAGAATAAATGCAGTAACTCGTGAAAACCAAATATTTGATAGTTATTGTAAGTTTATCCACAATCTGTATAAGAAACAATTTTTTCTGAATCGTAAAATACTTTCACAAATAGCTATATCAAATAAGATTGGTCTTTATAAGATTTCTGATAAAATAATTAAACCTAATAAGGTTTATTAAGAGATATTAAAATAATATTTTAGTAATGATCAAAACAGGATTTCCCGGAGAATGAACTCCAGGAAGATATAGAAGAAAAAAAATTCAGATAAAAATTAATAGTAACAATTACGAAAATCTTTCAATAAAAAAGATTGTTTTTTCCTTTTTTATAACACAAGAATCCAATCTGATTTCTAAGTGTTTTCAAACAAAATATTCAATATTTTATATTGAATTCCAATTTGGAGTTTTGAGTCAATTGGAAAGTAGGCTTATGGATTTCTCGTTTTATGACGAGTAGTTCTTTGTTTTTTTGATAAGTAGTTCCTGGTTCGCTTTTAGGGCCAGGAGTTCCAGGTTCAGTTTTAGGACCTGGAATTCCTAGTTCGGTTTTAGGACCTGGAGTTTTCGATTCAGTTTTACGACCTGGAGTTCCTAGTTCAGTCTTGAGACCTGGAATTGCTCGTTCGGTTTTGGGACTAGGACTTGGAGTTTTCTATTCAGTTTTAGGACTTGGAGTTCCTGATCCAGTTTTAGGACGAGGAATTCCTCGTTCGGTTTTAGGATAAGCACCAAGACCTCGAAATCTTGGTTCAGTTTTAGGAATTCCTAATTCAGTTTTAGGAGGATTTTTTCTGAATCTTTTTTTATTTTTATTTTTCTTTTTATTCTCATTTTCACGACGACGTTTTAAGATCTGGCGCCAGCGTATCCTAAAATATCTCTCATTGTCAAGAAAAGGTAGTAAACATAAAATACGAGCTTTTTTTATAGCAGTAGTCATTAATCGTTGTTGTCTCAAGGTTATTTTAGTAACTCGTCTAGGTATTATTTTTCCTTGGAAACCAATAAATCGACTAATTAAATTTAAATTCTTATAATGAATTTGATTCCTTGATGGAATCAAAAAACGTTTATTACGGAAAAATTGTTTACGAAGACGAATACGGTATTTAGAAGAATATATAGAATTTTTACTACGACGAAATTCAAATTCACGACGAACAGAAAGGTATTGACGAAGAGGAATATATTGATACATTTTCCGTAAACGAGATTTAGGAAAATGTTGTTTGAATTTATGAAAAGGATTATTGAATTTACCAAAAGGTTGCTTGGGTTTACCAATACGAAGAGGTTGCTTGGATTTACCAATACGAAGAGGTTGCTTGGGTTTACTAATACGAAGACGTTGTTTAAATCTATTCATGGTTTATTACTTATTTTTAAAATTCGAATTCTTGATTCATTTAAGATCCAACCAAAATAGGTTTTGATTCACATATCATTTGATTACTTCATTTATAAAAATTGAATATCTAGACACATTATATAATCTTCACACTAAAATGAGATTAAGTTTGATTCATAGATATTTTTTCCATTATATATAAAAAGAAATATACCAAGTTCTTACTTTATTTATTTTATTACTTGCTTGCAAACATAATCTTTGTTTCCTTTGATCTATTTTTTTTTTTCTCTATGAGTCGTATGTTTATTACAATAGCGACAGAATTTTCTCAATTCTAATAAATTGGGTGTATTGGAACGATTCTTTTGAGTAATATATCTAGAAATACCCATTGATTTTTTATTGACACTTCTTCGAACACAACTAGTACATTCCAAAAAAACTCTGACTCTTACATCTTTGCCTTTAGCCATGAACCTCCTTTATATCTTTTGATTGATTTCTTTGGTTTAACTTAACTTTCCTATTTTTGGTTTTTGAATCGAAAAAGAAGAAAAAAATCAATAAGAATTCTTAACTAGTTTTTTTACATTTCAAAAGATTTTTTCGAAATTATCTATCTAGTTAATTAAAAATTGATTTTTTTAAGTTAAGTAATAAAAAATAGAATAAAAATGAAGTAATACAATTTCTTTCTAACTATCAAGTTTTATTTTAAACCATCATACTTATTTCAGTCTCTTCTTTTCGACTATGATTTCGTCTAGCTTAGGCTAGACTAATAAATTCCATTTTTTCAAAAATTCGGTTCGATCTTGAGCAGACTTACTGGATTCTGTATTTCTATTCACTGAATTTTAGATAAGCTTCAAGAAACTTTTTCTTTATATCATATCCCTTTTATCCTAAAAATTTGAAAAAAGAATCGTCACATGGAATTCTATTCTCCCTCATTTTTTCAAATATGAAATATTAATAACTAAAATCAAAAAAAAGGAAATGATAAAGCATCTGGGAATAAACGATTTATTTCTATTAATAGACCTGCTAAAGAAGCAAACCATAGAGTACTTATTACAGGTGCCACAGAGAGATATGTTTTTATATCTTGCATTGCAAATTCTCTTTCTTTATTCTATTGGAATACATATATGGTAAGATGCTTTAGTTCAATAATTTTTTAACTTTTTTTACACTCAAATCCTATCTAAAATAGTATGTATTATGAACCAATAGATAAGAATTTTCTGCCTCACCTAACAAACAAAAGAAAGAAGCCCTTTTTCTGAGTATTACTGCTCAAATATTAATTCTTCATTTATAGGTTAGATTGGGTTTCAGATGTATATTATTCTTTTTTTATTTTATATAAAAAAATGACAAGAAACTTTGATATCAATAGAGAAAAAAATGATTTTATATATAATATATGGAAAAGAAGACAAGGATTTTGTACAATGACACTGTACATCAAGTTCGAAAAGGGGTGTAGCGCAGCTTGGTAGCGCGTTTGTTTTGGGTACAAAATGTCACAGGTTCAAATCCTGTCATCCCTACCTATTACACTTCCTATAGGAAGTGAACAGGGATTTATTAAGGTCGTTAATTTGTGGATACTCTATGTATAAGAAATGTATTAGGATAGAAATAGAAAAAGATCTTTTTTTTTTTACAAACGCTCTTAGTTCAGTTCGGTAGAACGCGGGTCTCCAAAACCCGATGTCGTAGGTTCAAATCCTACAGAGCGTGATTTCCTCTATCTGAAATTTGACCTTTCGATAGAAAGGTAGAAAAAGTCCGTAAAACAAAAAATATTTTTGATTAAATCAAAGGTCCAACTGATCACCACGTCTGTATTGTAAATATGCAGTCACGAATAATCCTGCCAAAGTGATAGGAATTAGGCCTAAGACAATTCCAAATAGAGAAACTTCAATCATTTCGGTTTGAATAGATGAAAAAAAGGTTAAGATCTATCTTTAAATATTAATCTGAATTATCCATGAATCTCAATGAAAAAAAAAATAATAATTGGCAATTGTTGCGGAAAGAACCATAGAATACCTGAAATCCTTAAGAAAGATTTTTATGAATTTTTCATTCAATTCATTTCAAATAAGTTGTATCTTTCTTAAACCAATAAATAGAACTAAAGTTATAGTTAAAGCAGCCAGTAAAAAACTGAAATAACTAGTTATAGTAAGCATAAAAAGGCTCAATTCAATATGTTTTTTTACTACATATATTGATAAAGTACTTACCTAAGTTCTAAAATGGTAATAAGAACTATAAAATAGAATCAATTCTATAAGTTCCAATGAAAAATTCACGATTCATTCATCATTTTAAAATACTATAAAAAAAAGAATTGAGTGGCTCAATTAAAAAAAAATGCATTCATTAGATATAATATCCATTTATTTTTTGATTCCGAGCCAATAAATTCACTCTCAACTCAAATTTGAGAATTGAGGAAATTAATAGTAATTGATTAATAGTAATTGATAGTATCAAAATATTTTCTTATGAAAAATAATGTCATTTATGATGATGAAATCCTATTTTCATTTTAGGAAATTTTGGAATAAAAGAGTTTATTTGAAAAGAATTTCTATTTGGATCATTTCTTTTCTTTTTCGTGTCAAAAAATCAATTTGAAGATGAGTTATTTCTTTTATCCTCTTAGATTCTATATTCTATCAATTCATAGAATAAAGTTCTATTCCATACTTTTAGTTCGCTCAAGAAAGAATCTTTCTGGTCGACCTAATCCAACAATGATTGATCACGAATGGAAATTGTTCCAAGGATTTTTTCTTTCTGTCCTATGCTTTCTTTATTTTATTTAGTATTATCTATCATTTTTTTTTTTATCAATTCTATTTTTAATAAATTATTTTATTTAAGAAAATATTTGTGTTTATTTTTGATTATTTTTGATTATAATATACCAACAAATTCCTTGAAATGAAAGAATTCAAATAAGAGTTATAAAAAAAAGAGATTTCACATAAAAATATATATGTATATATTGTAATATATGTAGATATTATAATATCTAAAAATAGATAGGTTTCCTCTGGAAAAAAAAAAAATAAAAAATTTTCAAGAAGAAATTTTTGATTGATAGCAAAAACTATTGTAATCCATATTTGATATATTGGAATAATCTGTTTTTTTATTGATTGACCTTAAGTCAATAATAGAATATATTTATTAAATGATATCGAGATGATTTTTTTTTATCTTCTTCATTTTTTCATCGTCAAATTAAGCGTAAAAAAT